CTAAGAGATCCATTCGAGGAACACGGGGACTAGTTCTAGTTAAAGTACTAAGCCTCCCAATATCGGGAGGCTTAGTACTTCAATTGAGAAAATGAAAAATCATTTATTTTATTTCACCTTTTTCGTTGGAACTTTAGGGGGTTCTCGAAAAAAGATAGCGAAAAAAATGATCCCTAGAGTCGAGACTAAAAGGAATGTATAAACCAATGCTTCCATAGATTCGATCGTGGTTTACAATTATAGCTTCCATACCTGTTTATTTTGGATCATCTCCTACCTAAAGAAAGAGCAAAAGTCAAAGAAAAAAAGTCGATTCGAAAGATGCGATAACAATGTTATATTATATCAGACTACTTGTCTTTTTGTAGTTGGATCTCCAAGTTTTTGGAATGCGCCAAATTCTACTTGAGCATCCAAATCTGGGTCAATACCAGCAAAAACATCTCTGAATAAGGTTCGAGCACCATGCCAAATGTGTCCGAAGAAAAAGAGCAAAGCAAACGAAGCATGTCCAAAAGTAAACCAACCCCTCGGACTGCTACGAAACACACCATCAGATTTCAAAGTAGCACGATCTAATTCAAAAATTTCACCCAATTGAGCGCGTCTAGCATATTTTTTAACAGTAGCAGGATCACTATAACTAACTCCGTTAAGTTCGCCGCCGTAGAACTCAACAGTTACACCTACTTGTTCAACACTATACTTTGATTCTGCCCTTCTAAAAGGAACATCAGCTCTAACAATTCCGTCTCCATCTACCAAAACAACTGGAAATGTTTCGAAAAAGGTAGGCATACGACGTACAAAAAGTTCACGCCCTTCTTTATCTCTAAAGATGGGGTGTCCTAACCATCCAACAGCTATTCCATCCCCGTTGTCCATTGAGCCCGCTCTGAATAACCCCCCCTTTGCCGGATTATTCCCAATGTAATCATAAAAAGCAAGTTTTTCCGGAATTTTAGACCAAGCTTCTGAGAAACTTTGATTTTCAGCGAGTCCAGCACTAACTCTTCTATATATTTCTTGCTGGAAGTATCCCTGATCCCATTGATAACGAGTGGGACCAAATAATTCGATGGGGGTAGTTGCTGAACCATACCACATAGTTCCAGCAACTACAAAAGCAGCAAAAAAGACAGCAGCGATACTACTGGAAAGGACGGTTTCAATATTGCCCATACGTAATCCTTTGTATAGACGTTGAGGCGGACGAACACTAAGATGAAATAGGCCCGCTAATATGCCCAATGTACCCGCTGCAATATGATGAGAGGCTATTCCGCCCGAAACAAACGGATCAAAACCTTCCACACCCCACGCTGGATTTACAGATTGTACTTTTCCAGTTAGTCCATAAGGATCGGACACCCATATTCCAGGGCCATACAAACCTGTTACATGAAATACGCCAAAACCAAAACAAGCCACCCCTGAAAGAAATAAATGAATTCCAAAAATCTTGGGCAAATCCAAAGACGGTTTTCCTGTACGTTCATCAGTAAATATTGCTAGATCCCAATACACCCAATGCCAAATAGCTGCTAAGAAGCACAAGCCAGAAAACACAATATGCGCTCCGGCCACACCTTCGTAACTCCAAATGCCTGAATTCGTTACAGCCCCCCCTGTGATACTCCAACCACCCCACGAATTAGTTATTCCTAAACGAGTCATGAAGGGTATAACGAACATACCTTGTCTCCACATTGGATCAAGAACGGGATCAGAAGGATCAAAAACGGCTAATTCATATAGAGCCATTGAACCGGCCCAACCAGCAACCAGAGCTGTATGCATTATATGGACAGCAATCAACCGACCGGGATCATTCAATACAACGGTATGAACACGATACCAAGGCAAACCCATGGAAATACCCCTTTTTATCAAAGAAAGATAAAGACTATGTAACTTTATTGCATTTTTAAAACGATACTATGGACCTCCCCCCTTCAGTGGATTCTCTCCGAGCAGGAGATAATATTTGTTCTCTTCTGCTGGCAATAATCAAACAATTCTGTTCGTAGGAACAAAGAGAAGCAGATCTATTCTATACCCGATAAGCCCCAATACGCAATGGTGGGTTGAGCCCATTTTCTATGAGTGAATCCATCCATACTTAGTCATCATTCGAAAGACCTATTTGGAATAATTTTAGTTACTTTATTAATTCTGTCTTCCTTTCTGACCATGGCTAAAATGAATAACGGCCAATTTTTATGAAGACAATTAAACCCATTATTACGTTTCCACATCAAAGTGAAATATAGTACTTCATTGTTTTGTTAATGCCTATTGGTGTTCCAAAAGTACCTTTTCGAAGTCCTGGAGAGGAAGATGCATCTTGGGTTGACGTATAGTGCGGCTTGTCAGATATATTGGGTCATATGGGATTTCCCCGTTCTCTCCCTCGATTGAGATATCCCTTGTTTCACCCAATCAATTTATTTTTAAATTGGCGCGTGAGGTGCAATTAGATCCGTTTTTGGGGGATCCAGATTAATATTACCATCTCAATAAAACTTATTTATGGTTGGCTTGGTTGGACCAAGAAAATGAAGTATCCAGGCTCCGTTTAGAAAAAACCCAATTAGTAATAGATCGGCGTACTACTTGTATCATAAACGATTTTATTATTAAATTAGAAAGAGGGGTGATCTCAAAGTGTTAATTAATCGAATAGAATAATATGCTGAATACCTCAAATATTTGACGGAAGAAAGGCATCAAATGAATTAAAAAAAGAAGTGGTATTGGGAGCATTTATCCTATATGTGCAAATAGAAATCGCGGAAATCTTTACCTGGAGTAGAGCATAAACCTAAAAAAATGGAAGGGACCCCTTCAGGAACAAGAAAATTACATCGTAATTTGGATTGGATCTCGATGAAACAATATATCAATGAGAAGTGTGTTTGATAAGTGTAATGAATTTCGTATTATAGGTTATAGGAAAACGAGCAAAAACTTATCTTTTTTTTATGGAAAAAAAAGGGTTCCTTTGTTAAAAGTTAGATAGAACCTACTCTAAGCCAAAATAAAGGGGCTGGAATCTTATACATTGATCTTTTTTCCGCTATTTTTTGAACCGTATGCCTCAAAAGGTGCATGTACGGTTCCTAAGGGATAGTTTTTTATCCTAATCAACCGACTTTATCGAGAAAGATTGCTTTTTTTAGGCCAAGAGGTTGATAGTGAGATCTCAAATCAACTTATTGGTCTTATGGTATATCTCAGTATAGAGGATGATACCAAAGATCTCTATTTGTTTATAAATTCTCCCGGAGGATGGGTAATACCCGGAGTAGCTATTTACGATACTATGCAATTTGTAAGACCAGATGTACATACAATATGCATGGGATTGGCCGCTTCAATGGGATCCTTTATCCTGGTCGGAGGAGAAATTACCAAACGTCTAGCATTCCCTCACGCTTGGCGCCATTGAGTTTTTTATTTGAAAGAAAAAAATACTATGCCTTAGCAGGAATATTAAGTAATAATAGCATGGCACTTCAAATTTGATATGATAAAACTCTCTTTTTTTTTTTACATTAAATTATGTATCGAAAGAGTAGTATGAGATAATAAGATATTCCGATTTTATCTTAGGGTAGTCCATTTAAGCGTCACAAACTTTTTTTTGTTTTCACACCGGAAGGGTTTTAACAATATTTATTTTTTATAGAACAGATTCATTTTTTGCCTTAGCTCAAAAAAACTTTGGGATTGCTGAATCACAGACGAAATAAATATATAAAGCAACGGAACCATCATAGTATTTTTTAACTCCCCCGAAAGGAAACGAACCGAAAGGAAGGGTGGTAATTGGATCATTTACCGATCTGCGTCTGATAGATCCTAGATTTTCGGCTGTAAGGTGAAAGTAAATTCCATTAGAGAGCCGTATGCACTGCACAAAAAATGCCCGTACGGTTCTTCAATTCTTTTTTTTTTTTTTGCACCTCATCATCCTGCAAGATAGAGAAACCATTTATTTATCATCAGGGTAATGATTCACCAACCCGCAGCCTCTTTTTCTGAGGCACAAACGGGAGAATTTATCTTGGAAGCGGAAGAACTACTGAAACTGCGCGAAACCATCACAAGGGTTTATGTACAAAGAACGGGCAAACCCTTATGGGTTGTATCCGAAGATCTGGAAAGAGATGTTTTTATGTCAGCAACAGAAGCCCAAGCTCATGGAATTGTTGATCTTGTAGCGGTTGAATGAAGGATTTCGCTGAAATCCCTACTATTGTTGTGTTGCGATTTTCTTTATATTATTTATTCTTATCCGGGTTTAATATTTTAATATTCTATTAAATAGATTAAAAAAAAAGCGATTCATAATCATCCGGTTAGGATCGATCTCAACCAGCCTATTATGTATACGATACAGCATGCCAACCATTAAGCAACTTATTAGAAACACACGACAGCCAATAAGAAATGTCACGAAATCCCCCGCTCTTCGGGGATGTCCTCAGCGCCGAGGAACATGTACTAGGGTGTATGTGCGACACGTTTAGATCATGAGCTAGGACTGGGACACAAAAAAAAGACAAACTGTATGTTTCCAGTATCAGTGATCAATCAAGACCAGTGAATAGGCTAGAAATAGAATATGAATAGGATAGGATACAATGGAAGAATTCCACCCACTATCTACAAATCAAAAAGATCCATTATCTCCCTGTGTATTCAATTTATGGTTTCCATTGGTGCAAATCCAATCACCTGAATTTAAGATGAGAAGCAATTCCCCTTTGGTAAGAAATAGTTATCCATTAAGCGGGGGAAATATATAAGCAGAAAAATAATGTTCCCACTCTTGCAAAAACGGACTAACAGGGTCAGCTACCTAGCTAACTTTCATAATTAAATACCGTTACTGTATGGGTTAGATCTCATTGTGAAAGACCTATTACTAAATAATATAATTCATGGGTAGAGCCAAAGGATGTGAACTGTACAAGTTACCAAGAATATTGATTAAATGCAGGAAGGGGTTCCGGTGTATAGAAAGGACCTCACCGTTTAAGAAGTAACCATAGAAACGATGGAACCACTATTTCTTTATCCATTTAAATTTTATTTTTATGTTTACAATGAAAAATATATATATATATAGTGGTCGGGGAGGTTATAGTAGCCAAAGCCATTGGAATTTTTATTTTATACATTGGAAGAATCTGTTTTGTTATTAATCGACCAGTAAAGGGGAAAATAATAACTAAAAGAACGGAAATCAATTAGTTATTCATCAAAGTTTCATTTATTCAATGACCAGAATTAGACGAGGATATGTAGCTCGTAAACGTCGAACAAAAATCCGTTTATTTGCATCAAGCTTTGGGGGGGCTCATTCAAGACTTACTCGAACTATTACTCAACAGAAAATAAGAGCTTTGGTTTCTGCTCATCGGGATAGAGATAGGCAAAAGAGGGATTTTCGTCGTTTGTGGATCACTCGGATAAATGCAGTAATTCGTGAAAATAAAGTATCCTATAGTTATAGTCGATTTATAAATGATCTGTACAAGAGTAAATTGCTTCTTAATCGTAAAATACTTGCACAAATAGCTATATTAAATAGGAATTGTCTTTATATGATTTCTAATGAGATCATAGAGGAAAAGGATTGTAAGGAATTTACCGAAAAACTTAAATGACATTCCCCGGAGAATGAACTCCGGGAAGATAGAGTATAAATTAGTATAAGAAAAAATTGATAAGATGATAAAGTCGTCAAAATGAGTTAACGCGCTCAAACAAAAAAACTTTGATTCTTTTTTTTTTTTTTACAACACGAAAATTTAATTTAGATTTGATTATTTTTCGAACAAAATATCCATCTGGGTTTGAGTTCATAGCATATTGGAATTTTGATTTGATTGAAGAGTAAGCCTATTTATTTCTGGTTCTAAAACCAGTAGTTCTAGCGGTCGACTCGGTTCTTTCAAACTGTTTCTCGTTATTAAGAAAAGGTAACAAAGATAAAATGCGCGCTTGTTTTATAGCAATAGTAATTAATCGTTGTTGTTTCAAGGTCAATCTATTCACGCGTCTAGATAAAATTTTTCCTTGTTCACTAATAAACCGACTAATTAAACTCATATTTCTATAATCAATTCGATCCCCCGATTGGATCGGGGGCAAACGCCTACGAGAAGATCGTTTGGATTTAAGAAAGGGTCGCTTGGATTTATCCATGGTTTGTTTGTTCCTTATCCCTGAAAATCCTATTTCTGAGTTCTAATTCTTTTTTTTTTAGATCCAACTGAAATAGAAGAAATAGGGAAATAGAAGAAATAGAAATTAGGATTTACTTTAGTTATATTAAAATATATATTATATATATAATATGTCATTTTTTATGCTCCTTGGAAGAGTGACAAACAGACCTGCATTCGATCTATTTCTTTATCTCCCCATGAACCGTATGTTTGTAACAATAGGGACAGAATTTTTTCAATTCCAATCGACTCGGCGTATTGTGTCGATTCTTTTTGGAAATATATCTGGAAATGCCCGTTGATTCTTTATTAACCCCGTTTCGGACACAACTGGTACATTCCAAAATAACCGTTACTCGGACATCTTTACTCTTGGCCATGAACCCCCTTTGGTTTTTGATTCGCTCAACTCTTCCATTTTTTCAATCTGAAGCGAATAAGAAAGGAACAAAAAAAAAATAGAAGTTGCTAACTCTAAATCGAATTATGAAAGATTTCGTTGCAATCACTAGAGTAATAGTCAAAAAATAGTAAATAATAAGGAATACAATTATTTCAAACTATATTTCTAATTGCAGTACAGTATCTTATTTAACTATTTTTTATGATACTGTTGACCTAGGAGCACATTTCCATCCCCGTTCTCACTCTATTAGAATATAAATTTAAGCCGGGATTTTCGCTGAGATTTAGTCTTAAAAAAAAAAAAAATAGCAATTAATTAGTTAAAGCTATTTGATTTGATTGTATCTCTAATCTCCTTCCCGTATCAATAACTAAAATTAAAAAAAGGGGAATGTCAACGCATCGGGGAATAAACGATTGATCTCTATTAATAAACCTGCTAAAGATCCGAACCATAGAGTACTTAGTACTGGTGCCACGGAAAGATATGTTTTTAGATCTCGCATTGAAAATCCTCCTTCTTTTTGTTTTTAACGTCTCATATGGGTATAGATAAGTCTTTTATTATTTTATTATATGTTATACAATATGTTATATGACATGAGCCCCCCAAAAAAAGAAGAAATGACACTAAAAATTATGTATATCAATGGAAGAAATAACACTATGGAAAAGAAGACAGGGATTCTCTACAATGAAACTGTAGCCCAATTGAAAGGGATGTAGCGCAGCTTGGTAGCGCGTTTGTTTTGGGTACAAAATGTCACGGGTTCAAATCCTGTCATCCCTACCTATACTTTTACTTTAGTTCTCCTATGAGCAGTAAGGAGGAATAAATTGAGATCAATTAAAT